AGATGTACATATAGATAGCACTTTATTTCTTTTAGTTTGATTTCCCATCTCAAGAAGTCATTGATTGAACAATTAACGGATGATCCGCGGAGTTAAGTTATACAGTAACTTCTTCGGATTTGTAAAAGGAGTAGAGCAGACCCTGTCCATTTTTCATGCTTAAACATGAGATGAATCAAAAAAAGCATAAAAACTTTTCTAGTAGTCTAAAACAAATGTTAAATGTGTGATATGTGGATCGCTCAACAAAAGAAAGATCTCATTTTCTTATGTGTCGGATCTCTTTGGCCAATCACTAATCGCTTCGTTTCCGATAGAAAGAAAATATGTATTGTCGTAATAGCAGAACGACTTTCTTTTAGAAAGGTAAAAGAAAAAGGGGAAATAAATAAAGAAAAAAAATAGTATTAGTTTTTCTTATTGTAATATCCATAATTATGATAAGAGCTGATTCACTAAAATAGAATATTTAGGAAAAATTAGGTTGGAAAAAATCGCCTATCATGCGTAGATTTGAGTTTCGAAATACAATTATGGTAATCATTCATTACTGTATTCCAGTACAATTTGGAAGACATTTTTCTTTTTTTAGGGCTTCGCAAAATGATCAATAAAGAATTGATACGGTTCGATTGAGCAATTAGTAGTGCCCAGCCCTAGAGTCCACTCCTTCCCCATACTACAAGTGAAAGGGAAAATGTAAAGACTACCATTAAAGCAGCCCAAGCAAGACTTACTATATCCATGTGAATTATGTCCCCTATTTCTATGAAGGAATTATTCTATTATTGATTAATAATCATAGCGGAATCAATGGCGCAGAGTCAAAATAGGTAAGACTATTTATTGATGAACCAATTCAATGAATACACTCGTAACAAGTTTCTATATTTTAGGGTTTCTGGTAAAATCAGGAAGCATTTAGTACAAATACGATGATACACACGCCTTTTCCTTGGAAATATCAAAGGAATGCTTCTATATGGAGCATGTAAGAATAGTAAGACCTATTGTTTGTTTTGATATTAATGCCTTTCCTTACTAAGCAAAAAGCATAAAAATATACCATCACGATAGATAACTATCTATCAGATACCTCTATTTCCTATTTGATCTAAGCTTACTGTCTTTCTTTCTGTGAAAAAATCCGGAGAACTCACCACCACTATTAATTAATACATTCTTTTTTTTCAACTTTAACCTTTACTCTTTTAATACCAGACGGAGTCACGAGACACTACTTTGAATAAGGGTAATTTAAGAGATCTTGTTATTATAGTCTTTCGTATAATCTCTTCTTCAATTCTAGTAGCAAAAACAGAGTGTCCCTTAGGAACCTTTGGATACCGAGATTTCCGACCTTAGTTCTGAATCCCGGAATTGACTCTCACCATTTATTTGATTCAATTGAAAAATCAAATAAATGGTGAGAGTCAATCATTAAAGTAATAAGTGAGAGTTGCTTCATCTCTATTGATACCGATTTGGGCTACACCTCAATTTTGAGAAAAAAAAAATGACAGTCTTTTAGAAAACCTACACCATGGGTTATAAAAATCGAGTATTGACACGCCCACTTAGTCCTTTGCCTCTGCTTCTTGCGGAGCAAGAATTCGTCGAATTAGATCGGCAAGATAGGAAAGAAATAAAAAATCTTTTGTTGATCAGGCGACACCCGGATTTGAACTGGGGATAAAGGATTTGCAGTCCCCCGCCTTACCACTTGGCCATGCCGCCAAATTCGGTCCAAAATGGATAAAAATATTATCTATATTCTAATTCTATTACTCACTCCTTTTTTTATCTTGAATACCATTGTACTTATCCTTTTTTAAAAAGAAATTCCTGTTTTTTATTGGATCTAGTTTAGATTCTCCTCTTCGATTGATTGTATCTTAAAATATACATCGCTTAAAAACATCCCTTCCCTTTTTTATTGAGAGTAGAAAAAACGGATTTCCGGTCACAGACTGCAAAATTCAGGACAAATTGGAACCATTAACAATTTACTTTGAATTAGCGAACGATTCTTCCATTTTTATCTCCAATGAAATTTTGTTTCATTGAATAGCAAAAGAAAATAAAATTGATTTATGACTAATCAGTATTCATTTTTTTTTTTCAATAAGCAATCCTTTTCAATTATCAATTATAATTATAATAACATATATGTGTATATGTAAACCCCAGAACAGAAATTGTTACCCAGATATCAAACCGGATCTCTCTCTTATGTACATATCCCTATAGAGAATTCTCCTGTTTCAATTTTTCATTGAATATATTGAATAGAAAATACAAATTTTGATGGAGTGTGACTCACGTTGTCCCAAGTGAAATTACAATAAAAGATGTGATATATGGATAAAATAGATAGCCGTATCAGCATGTACTTAATAAAATAAATACAATTACAATAAATACTATTCTTATTATATTTTCTATTTATATTACGCAATTCAATCATATTCTATAAATTCCACTGACTACCAAAAAGAAT